CTATGTCTCTCGGGGAAGCGCTCTTTCAGCTACCTTCTCCTCGAGGTATGGTTTGAGTCCATGTGCGGAACTCCGTTAGAAAAGAGCGAAAGGAATTCCTTCTGCGTAATGAGCCTCAATTTCAGCCCTGTTTATCGGGACCGGTTGCCTATTACGGACAAACGGAACCTCAAATAAAGCAGCGGCCAACGCTGAGTTCACAGCTGCGGAAGCAAAAGATTTCCCAAATAAATAAGAAATCATCTCGTGCATGATTAGGAGCGGCCATCTGTCTGTTGCAGACTTTAAGTCAAAGCAATAACAGACGGAGCACCCTTTCAAGCGATCGAGGGGCTCCTCCTGGTTGAAGGTGCCCTCCATGGGAATCATTTTAAGCACAGACGCACACCACTGATGAAGCGGGTGCAAAAGGCGTTGGTTAATATAATTACCCATAGAAAACAACCTTCGCTTCGTACCTTGCTGAATCGTCTGACCTAGACGACCGGTAACCATAGGTAGTCCAAGCTGTTCAGAAGTAGGAAGAAACGGACCTATTCGCCGTTCAAACTCTTCTAAGTCAGTATTGGTAAAATGCTCATTCAATTTATCAAGAGCATACCTAACACGGTGAGGCCATAACACTCCCGAAGACCATTGCTGGCCTTGGGCGTGTATAAACTGCAACACTGATGCATAAGAAGCCATCTCAAACATCAGAGCTGGGAAGAAGGACCTTACGGGCCCACTCCACCGCGAACCAGTACCAGCGTGATGCTTAGCCAGTTCACGATTAGCTAAAGCCATAGTCGGGACAGTCTTCCAGGGAGGCTCCCAAACCATTCCCTGATGAAGAGGAATGGAGCGGAGGCGAGGCACATACCTTGCGAACAGCATAGGAACATGATCCTTCATAGATCCTACCAAACCTACTGTGCGAGATATATTATCCACAGGGGTCACTAATGATGAAAAAGTACTTTTTCTCACTCTCGTTGCTAATAAGATTATTCTATACAACGAGAATAAAGAGAGGTACCATTTAACCAATAGATCAGCCTTGGAATCATGAGCACGAATCATATGACGGTGAAACGCCGGTATGATCCGTGGCATGCCCCTACGAGTCAGTGACACTGGATGAGGAAGTAGACCGTGAGGTCGATGATCACCTCCGTAGGCGATCATCAGAGAAGATGAACACTGTTTTAAATATAAAGCAACAGTGAGCATCCCTCCACCCTTCTTCAGCCGCATGACTTCCCACGGGCATTCTTTTAATTAAGAGATGAGACTAGAGTCTTCTTTCTTGCTAGGCGGATTAATGTTGTCAATAGTATGTTTCACAAATCAATAATCTTATCCACTATTCTGATCGAGAAAGATTCTCTTCCGAACGACCAAGTAATAATGATATTAAAAAACGATGCTTCCTTGGCCGTGTGGAACATGGATTAGCATTATGTCATTCCTACAAGTGATCCCCCATCCAGGACTGGAAGAAGTGCTATATGAGGACTTCGAGATCAAATATAGAATGTTTCTTTCCATTCCTCGTGAGCCACTTATTTCTCCGAAACAAGAGATCAAAGCGATTTTCCTCCTTTTTCCCAATAAGTCGACGGCGTTACACCATTGGGATACTTCGAATAAACTTGAGTACATATAGGATACACCGGTGCTAAAACCTTTTCTCGAGATATCTTCCAAACTGTTGGGGTCGTTGCTCCGGATGTTGTTCCCCCGGTGTGAAACCAGTTGGTTCCGTAGTTTGAGAATTCTGCTGATCCCCAGTACTCCATCTCCATCATTGCATATGGGAATATAAAAAGTAAAGAGGAGAAGGCATGACCAGAAGAATTGTGTGAAATAAGTGAATTTATCCAGTTGAGGCATGATTGATTGAGAAAAAATGAATCCCTCCAGACAGAAAGACACTCCTTCCTGTACGAGTAGTGAAGAACTAAACGAGAGCTGGTTGGTTGGTTGTTGACCAACGGAAAGCATGGGAGAAAGATGCACAAATAAGGGCGACGAGAGATGCCGCCTCGCTCATGAAGCACTACTTTGGTTTTTCGGAGAAAATCCTTTATATTATATATATACGCAAAATCTCTCATTTTGCTTTTGCGTATATATAACTCGACTGACCATTCATTTACTGAGTCAAAATGCAAAATTTGAATGGTTTCTCGCTATATGAGCGTGAAAGTTCAACGATCCAAAGATGCCTTCTCGAGTGAAAAATGAGTTTATTCATTTTCTCGCTATATGAGCGTGAAAGTTTTTCAGTTTCAAATGCTTTCTCGAGTGAAAAAAAAAAGGTGGATTCAAAATGCCACTATATGAGAATGAAAGAAAAGAAAAAAAGAAGAAGCCACTGCTTTTGACTCTCGAATCGATTGCCGTAGTTGAGGGTCTTGTTCAAATCCATCTCGTTCACGTACGTAATTACGTAATAAATAAGGTGCATCCTTCTTTGTTCAGAACCCAGCCACGAGCAGGATTCGAACCTGCACCTCCTAATGCAAGAACCAGGCGAACTTCCTTTATTCTGATCGTGGCTTTTGTTATCCCGGTTCTCCAGCAGTTTTGCTTACATCCGGAGCCCGTCTTTGCGACGGACAGGCGGCGCTCAGATGCGCCTAAAGTCTGATCTTTCGATCTTCGTATTGAAGTGAAGAAAACTACCCTTCCCACCAAGGGCCAACAATGTCTGACCAATACCACCTTCGACGCAACCCCCCCAAAGGGGGCAGGTGAAGTCCGCAGCCTGTCGTACAACTTAAAGATCAAACCGTCACGAAAGATGTGTACACGTCTCCGTCCACGGCTGGTACTTAATAGTACAAGAGGTGGCGACAAAAGGTACTGGAGAGGGAGACTGTAATCCGAGACTGCTTTGATGTACCACTCTAGATGTTTCAACCATAGATAGCTCGAGCCACGGCTTGAAAACCATGCGCTCGAGCATGTCTTCACCCATATCTCCAGGATAAAAGGTCCTCAGCCCTTCCATTTCCTTATCATGAAATTGTTTAGGGGCAACCTTCTCCAGAAGGAGAGAACGGAGCATGCCGAACTCATAGCACGTCAACACTCCTCTCTCCGGGAATGTTAACCAGAACTCGACTGGCAATGGATATATGCCCGAAGGGGAATGCATTAAAAGGTAATGACGTCGCCACCTCCGATTGCTCATCGGAGGGACTCCTCGACGTGAGTAAACACGAAAGGATGCGCCGCGCAAGCGGTATTAGACTCTTAGACTCCTAATCCCAAGAGTTGAAAACATTGACGCAGCCACACCGTAAACGAGTGAACGAACGATCCGCACCGAAATAGGGAAGAGGTCGGTACGAACACCATCACACATGAAGCGTTTTGCAAACTCCAGTGCGCTCCTTCTCTTGTGAAGTTCAAGAATTTTTGCTTTTGATTTCTTACAAAGCCTATACTATGCCATTTGATTGATTAAAGTTCCGTGCTGCTCGCCACTCCCCGAGGCCAAGGACGGGGTCGAACCGTCATTCCAGGATTTGCAGTCCGATACATTTCCATTATGTTACCTAGCCAAACCCGCCACCTCATGTGCCAAAGTAAAACGGTTGTTCTTCCTTCCCCGCTCCCTCTTTTTCTACATATGCGGTTTCGGGCGGAGCGCTCTATATGACCGGCGGCGGGTTACCAGAGAAGAGGGGACAACTGATTTCTCCCTTGCCTTGCTCAATCTTCCTTTTCTGATTTCAAGTAGCAAGCAGCTCCGAAAACTCCAGTGCGCTCCTGCGCACTCCGGCTTTCGAGCCAGATGGCTCTCAGCCTTCGTTTGCTCCCTTGGTGTCAAAGGGCGAGTTCCTTTCTTGTCTTGCCCAAAAACAGTCTTTATTCTCATTGGAGAAAGACTCTCCCGCGGCAAGGCAGTCCAGCTGCTTTCTTTATCTCGCTTGCCGTTAGTCCGTCTAGCGTCTTTCGGTTGGGGTCCGCCCCGGGGGTTAGACCGCTTGGGTTATATTTGAGAGTCTCGAAGGCAGTCAACGTGTCAGCAATTCTTCTCCCGTTAGACTTGTAAATCCTTTGCTCTTTTTCCTTCTCTCTTCCAGTTCTCTCCCTCTACTTTATTTGACAGGGGCGGAGAATACCACTCTATCCATAGAAAAAAAGTAGCAATTCCGTTTCCAATGGTTTGAGCTTGGAAGCAACCTGCCGATAGGCGAGAACAGACTGCTATTGGCTGCTTCGCCTATCTATTCTATTATGGCCGGCTTGGAGACATCTCTATCCGGGTACGATCATAGCTTCATTCATTCGTTGAACCTTGGGGATAACCATTAGCATTGAGATCAATCACCACACCACCTCTATCATACATACGACATTACACGACGCGAGAGTGCATGGTCAACACACACCTACAGCGCCTACGTTCCGCTTGCAGCCAATACAACCACAACCTAACTTGCACGATATTCAACAACCGAAGCTACTGGTAGTCCCGGGGGGGCGGCATCCTCCTATAATAGTTAGCAGTACTGAACAACCGAGTCATCGGTCCGGGCGCCTTTGACCCAAAAAAAAAGGAACTCGCTTAACTTAACTCGCTAGGCCTTCGGAACAAAGGTGATTCTGTTCATGCTTCAGACGATCTGGCTAATTCTATATACTTCTATCTAATTATATATTCTTCTATTAGAAAGGCGAACCAGCTCCTCAAACAAAGAAAGCAAGCAGCTCCGAAAACTCCAGTGCGCGCTAGCGCACTCCGGCTTTCGAGCCAGATGGCTCTCAGCCGTAGTTTGCAGCTTCGGCCCCCCTTTTTTGGGGGGCCTACGCTTGCTGCTCCTGCGCACGTAGGCTTGAAAGCCAAGCCGTAGTTTGCTGGTGGCTCTTTACTCCCTAAAGACTTGCTTCTGATTTTTCCTTCACCCCACCCCCACCCCTACCCCTACCGAGACGAGGAGCTGTGAGCTGCGAGCAAGGCAGCTCTGCTCCGGAAAGAAAAGAAGCCAGCAGGTCCTTTTCCGCTTGACCGCTAACTCATGAGCAAAGCCGCCTTTTGCCGCCCCTCATGCTGCATGAGCGGATCTTCACTAAAAGCCGGCTCTATTGGCGGAGCTTGATAACTCACTCTGCCATGAGAACAAAGAAAGCCGCACTATCTCCTTGCTGCTTTGCCTGCCGCCCTTCGGTGGTATAGTAGGATGGATAGCAAAGCCGCCTTCGGCCCTTCGCGTCAGTAAGCCCCTCTTCGAGCCTCTACTGAATTCCGCTCGCCCCGGTCCGTCAGTAGCGTTGCGTTGACAAAGGCAACACCTTTGGATTATGTCGTGACGGTTTGGTTAGGCTCGGTTGACTTTGTCAACGACACAAGCAAGGAGTTGACAAAGGAGAACAGCCCTGCCCTTGCTGTTAGTCTGCTACTTCCTTCGAGTTGACAAAGGTGAACAGCCCCCCTGTTGTTGATAGAGAGCTTACCGCCCCGCCCTTTATAGTCGCGAGAGAGCGTACCGTATGTTTATAGTCGCGACTGTTGTCATGGAAAAAGAGTTTGTTTTCTGTCAAAGAAGCATGCTTAACACAGCCTATAGCGTAAAGGCATTCGAGCCGCGTCTAAACTAAATTAAGGGTAAGGGCCCGTACTCTCTCTTCTGTAGATACGCTATCCCTTCCGGCTATGGGAAGTGAGATCTACCGATTGATTTGATATTAGATGAGCGGCCGTACTATGATCGTTCGGGAGCACACTTTGGAGCCCCACGCACTACACACAAGAAAGAATTGTTATGCGGTCGGTCAACTATTTCTGCAGGCAGCCTATCAAATCAGATCACGTATTCTATGATATGTCGTTCCGTCATGTACATGTATTCGGTCTGAGATTTTGATGTTCCTGCTCGTGCCCGGAGAGAGAATGGGCACGACCTCCCCTCTCCCCGTTCCACCGCCCAAAACAGGCCGGCCGTTCTAAGTTCCGGGGTTGGGTCGGATAGGACCAGACCAAATCGGCTGGATCTGTGGAATCTGAACGGATCAGATCCGATTGGATCTGATCGTAGCTTCGGGTTCAGGTGCCGTACCGCGGCCGGTGAGCAACTAAACTATCTCCTGAATCGTCTGAATCCGGGGAAGCTTCGGGTTCAGGTACCGTACCGCGGCCGGACCGGAAAGGAGGGGGACAGCGAACCTCCTGCCAAGAGGCCAAGGTAGCTTGCTTACTCTCAGCCACTTGTTAGAAGGAAGTGCAGCTTGATTGGCGGGGGGAATCAACGGGAAGGAAATATGGTAGATTATTCGATTCTATTTCTTCCTTTGGTAAGGATTGGTCGGTGATGTGATTGGAATTCGTCTTTTCTTTGTTTGTATCACCGAGACACCCGAAGGACCGGCCATCTCGTTTTCGGGAGACCCGGCCCATTCAAATCCAAATAGAACGAGCACCTACGACTAAGGGGAATGGAATGTTTGGCTAGTGGATGGGTAGGGCGCGCCTATCTCCTTGAATAGTATCATTCCCCAACGTTGACTTTAGCGGATGTTGAGTAATAATGGGCGATTCCCTTGAAGGAAATGGCATTTGTGCATTCCCTCGCTAATCAATAGAGATAGCCCCCACCTTTAAATTCAATAATATGCCAACTTCTTCAAATAAGAATATTTCACCCCCTTCCCTTCAATAATGATAGGGCTATCGGAACTAAATAAGAGTTTGCCAGCTTCTCTAACTATATAGGTGGCGGCTCAAGAAAGAGTATTGGCGTGCATCATATTTCCATCGTATCGGGATTTCGCGCGTAATATGAAAGAATATGCCAACTTCTCCCATTCATTAGGCCAGCCCTCCATCGTATCGGCGTGCATCACATGTGACTCGCTTCTTCGAGCTAGCGGATTAAAAGCTTAAATGGCTATTTCAGTTTATTGATAATCGGAAATGCCAATCACCAACTTGAATAATTAGAAAGGGCTCCCGCTCTTTCAGAATTCGCTTCTTCTTATTGAGCTAGCAAGATTTCATTTCCAATAAAGAATTCCCCACCCGGGAATGAATAGTAGGGGCAGTTGGAATGAATAGCTTCGCCTTTCTCGCTATGATAGTAGGGGTAGGCGGTCGGCTTACTGCTATTATTTAAGGTAGGTGGCTTGCAAGTGATAGTTTCATTCCCGCTTTCCCACCTTATTATTTCCAACTATTATTATTCGCGGTTCACTATCTCCCGGTTGGCAATCTATCCTTTACTATCCACTCGATAGAAGGCGAGCCCCTACTATTATTGTTTAAGTAGGGTAGGTTAGATAAATAGTCATTCGAGCTTCTAATCATTTCTCATTTTTCATGCCAGCTCTCACTAAATAATAAACTTCCCCCCTTCCAGCTAGCAAGATTTCATTTTCAATAAAGAATTCCCCCTTTCTTCAAGCTTCAAGCTGGAAGAATTCCCCCCTTTCATAATAATAGTAGGGCGAGTCAACAACTGTCTGGGGGGCTCATTTGTGAATTCTAGCCCATCAGAAGAGCTTAGACCGCCTACTATTGAATAGGAAAGGCTGGGGGATGGATTGTTTATTGGAGGGGATAGGAGAGATAGAGAAGTATGACCTCCTACTATGAATTGAATGGAGGGGTAATAAGAGGGAGGGGAATAGAAATGATACTGGCCAACTATCCAATCGAATCGGATCGGCCTCCATCTATCTATTCCTTCATTCCACTACTTCATTAACACAGGTGTTACAGATCGGCCTTTCCATTAACAAAGAATTGAAAGCGCTCTATTATTAAGATCCGCCGGGGTTGATGGGAGATTCTATACGTATTAACAGCTTCTTGATTGGCCATATCCAACTTGCCAGACAATAAACAAGGTGGGCAGGTCCTTCTATTCCGGTGGCTAGTTCCGCGATCGACATCTTATCTTCTCCAATCAGGTAGGTAGTGAATAGGTTCATTCGCCCTATTCCGATAAAGGCTAGAAGTCGAGGCCGAATCTTTCGCTTCGAGGGCGGATTCACTTGGATTAGGTTTCTATCTATTCCCATTTGGAGTCGTCGATACAAGGCTAGATTCGAGATATCTTTATTCGCCATTCCGGTGGCAAGATGGGAGGATTAGGCCAAGTAAAGATATTGGGATCAGACCCATACAGGCTCTCCCTTTTCATCTCCTACTCCTTCACTTGGATGCAGATATGAACCTCTCTCTAATAGCTGGCAGTAAAAAGAAGTGGGTTGGGCCTTATCTCCCATATGAAATTCCTCATCTGTCCCCAACCCTTCTTACTTATCTGCTGTTATATCCTGCTCAGAGCTATCAGCGAAGGAAGCGTGTTCCGTAACCGTACAGTGAGCGGAAAGGAAATCGGAACGTTGGGTTTCCGTCCATTCCGCCGAAGTGGCTCCTCGATCTTTCACCCGCGGTCATCTAACTGGCGACCCCATCGAATCAGAACGTTCGACGTCCAGCCTAGTCGTCCCAGCCCGTATATCCCTGCTTTCCTTAGCCAGCCTTGGCATCTAGACGTGATGAATAGCCCGGAGGAGTGAGCGATGGGGATAAAACCGTCCGGGACGAATCCCTTGCATTGCCTTCTCATCGCTCGATCGGGCAAGTCCCTATTTTTAATTTCCACCGGCCTTAGTCCGATACCGGATTAACGACCCAAGGCCCTTGTTACTGTAGGATTCGACCACTCCAACAGGGGATAGTTCTCGACACAGGCAGGGGGCAGCGGATTGAGAAAGCATTGAAGAAGGTCAACAACTTTTCTCTCAGTCGGCAAGTTATTCAATATCTGGTTCGAAAGGACCAGGGAAGGCGGAGGAGGGGGACTAAGAAGAAACTCTACCTGGATTGGAACACCGAACCAATCAATCGTTCTGTTCCACCGACATCAGAATCGGATCTTAAAATACTGGTCGATTTCCCGGATCGCGATCGGATCAACCCTTCTCCTTTGAAACCGAAAAAGTGGATTATTGGCTTAAGCAAATTGAAGTTTATTGCAGGATCCATGAAATTGATGACGAGAAGGCTATGATTCAGCTGGCTACCCCGGAGCTAGCCGGCCCTGCATTGGTTTGGTAGGAAAGCCATATCGAGGCCGACAAAGCTCTGTATCATCCACCGGCAGCCACATGGAAAGAGTTTGTCTCTCCCATTAGAGACCGATTTGATCCTTTAGGTTAAGGACAAAAAGCTGTAATGGAGTGGCAAAAGTTTCGGCGGGGGAAAGGACAATCTGTCCAGGAATAGAAAAAAGAATTCGTAAAGAAAGCTCATTAGGTCAAAACTAGGGGAGGGCTTAGTTCCCTCACTCGATCCACCAGAGGAAAGGAAGGAAGAACTACTTATGTAGTAGAGCATCGGGAGTCAAGTCAGGGCTGCCTGCCTTTACGTAATAGGGCGGCATCAGCATAAGCGGTGAGCTGTAACGGAGATGTGGATGAGAAAAGTCATCCCCGCCCGAATGTCACGAATAATACGATGAACAGCACTAAGATGGGGGCCCTTAACGTGATAGGGGGGGGCCGAAACAAACTGGCTAAGAACTTCAGGCATGAGCAATGTCGGGCCGAGTCATGGTGAGATAGATAAGGCTACCCACTAACTGTCTGTAAGGTGTGGGATCAGGAAGAAGGTCCCCCATGTCGTTGCTGAACTTCACGTTCAATTCAAGTGGAGTATCCACTGTCTTGTTATCGGTGAGATGAGCACGAGCAATGAGATCGTGAGCGTACTTTTGCTGAGAAAGAATGTATCCCCGAGGTGAGTGAATAGGCTACCTCCAAGAAAGACCTCCACCTTTGGTTCAAGACTATTCCTTTCCTTGATCTAGCCACTTCTATTCCCAGAAAATACTTAAGGTTACCAAGATCCTTAATTTCAAACTTCTTCTTCAGATGTTTAAGTAGAGCAATGCTGTGATCATCACTCCCAGTGACTATGATGTCATCAAAATAAAAAAGTGCAAGAACCAATCCTCTTTCGGTTTTTTTGATAAAGAGCGCACTTTCAGCCTTGGATCTTACGAAACCCACCTGTCTGCATTGCCTCTGAAAGCTTTGCGAACCAAGCTCTTGGGGCTTACTTTAACCCCACAATTGCTTGATGGAGACGGCAAACATTAGGTTTTTCAGAATTGTCAAAGCCTGGTGGTAGAGACATATACACTTCTTCTTGCAAGTCACCGTAGAGAAAGGCATTTTTTACAAAAAGTGGATACAGGGGCCACTCCTTTATTGCAGCAATGGAAAGGACACATCTGATAGATCTCATGTTTGCTACGGGCGCAAACGTCTCATCATAGTCTATACCTGGCTCTTGTGTGTATCCTTTTGCAACAAGTCTCGCCTTATATCTTTCAACAGAACCGTCAGCTAGGTACTTTACCTTAAAGACCCATTTGCAGCCAACTACCTGCTTGCCTTGGGGAAGCATAACTAGATCCCAAGTACCATTCTTTTCAAGAGCTGAAATCTCTTCCTGCATAGCATCTTTCCAAGATTTTTTAGTTGCGGCCACGATAAGACTTAGGTTCACTAATGGAAGAGATAGAAGATAAGAATGCAGAATGGGGAGCAGAAAATACACTATAGGAAACATACTTTTCAATAGGAAACAAGACTTTTGACTGTCTTACTATCTCGGGATAGCGACGTTGAGAGGTTCCTTTAGGATCTGAGCTCGGGTTCAACGGTTGATTGGGAGATAGTTGAGGAGAGGGCTGTGGTTCTATTGGATGAGGACTGATAGGCTGTTGAGGAGAGCTCTGCATAATATATTCATCTTCGGAGCAGTCAACTTGACAGTGATCATCATTTTTGCTTTCAAAGCTAGCAACAGGATGCACAAAACTGCTAGGAGAAACCGACGGCTGGTCATCAAATGAGGGCCACATCTCCCCCTGAGGACTAGTCGTCGGAGGGGCACAATGCTGTTCAATTCAAGGGTAGAACCATAAATAAATCCTGGAACATCTTCAGAGAAGGTGACATGCCGAGAAGTCACAAGCTTTTTAGTGATCAAATCAAAGCAGACAAATCCCTTTTGAGAAGATGGGTAACCAAGAAAGACGCCTGAATGAGATGTGTCGCTTAGCTTGTTCCTAAGAGCAGAAGGAATATGGATAAAGCAAAGACACCCGAAAACGCGCAAGTTGTCATACTTGACTTCATGTCTAAACAAAACACGTAGAGGATATTTTTATCCCTAAATTGGAGTCACCATGCGATTAATAAGATAGGCAGAAGTCAAGATGGCTTAAGTCCAAAATCGCTTAGGAACATTCATTTCCTTGAGGAGACAACGAGCAACCTCAAGGAGATGTCTGTTTTTGCGCTCGGCTACTCCATTTTGTTCGGGAGTCTGCAAACACGAAGTTTGATGAAAAATGCCGTGCGAGTCAAGGTATTCACGAAAACGATAAGATGAATATTCACCTCCATTGTAACTTCTAAGAATATTTATCTGTCGTTCAAACTGCGTACGAATCATTTGATGAAATAATTTCTTTCAAACACATCACTCTTCCTTTTTCAAATAAACACCCATGTCACACGAGAATAATCATCAATGAAGGTAACAAAGTCAAAGGGGCCAGAATCAGAAGCAACTGGGGCAGGCCCCCACACATCAGTATGAATCATATGAAAGGGTGCCGTGAACCGAGTTTGACTATAAGAAAAAGGAACTTTCACATTTTTCGATAACTGAAATGTAACACACCCATGTGACTCTTGAGTGACGGACATAGACGAAAGAGGAATGAGACCTGTGATAGTTGACATGACCAAAACGCTTGTGCCATAGACTCCAAGACTGATCACTCTTTTCTTTAGCTCCAGCAGCATGATGAAGAATTTGAGTGGGACCTGTGTCCAAGTAATATCGCCCTCTCCTCTCTTTACCTGATCTAATCATCGCTCCTGAGCTGAGGTCCTGGAAAACACAATGGGTTGGAAAGAAAAGAGCACAACAATTTAGGGATTTGGTTAGTTGACTAACAGCAACTAGATTCTTATCTAATCCAGGGACATGAAACACATGAGAAAGAGTAGGAGCATGAGACAATGAAACTTTTCCTATACCAGTAACAGGAACAATTGTACAATAGGCTAGGGATACGGAGGTATTACCCGAGAACTCTGGTGGATATAACAATTCATTGTGAGAACCAGCCATGTGGTTAGTTGCTCCAGAATCAATGACCCAAGGAAGACGATGGTGACTAGGTGGTGTAGGCAAGATACCTGCAGAATTTTCAGAGTCTTGATCCTGAGAAGACGATTGATTGTTTGGGACCTAGATGGATTCCCCCATAGGCCTTTAGTAGCTGCTGCTGCATATCAATAGAATAATCCCTGAAGACTGATCTTTTGATTCTGGCGCTTCTTGAATAGTGGATTCAGCTACAGCGTATGCAGCGGGACTGCGAGACGTCGTAGCAGGTCGAAGGTGAGGGTGAAGAACCCAACACTGATCAACTGTGTGACCAGTTTTGCTACAGTGACTGCAAACAGGTCGATTCAGACCTCCTTTCTTACCTCTTCCACGCTGGGCAGTGTGGTTTGTAAAACGCCCTTTGTTTACTTGCGAAACAGTCTTCGTAGCAAGTGCTGACATTTCCATTGGCTTATTAGAGGTCTCCATAGCAGCTTGCCTTGATTCTTCATTCAATAGTAAATAACACTTGCTGCCTGAAAGCCACCTTATCGCACTTTAAGAAACGCGCTCTATGGCCTAAAAAGAGGCCTAGAACGCTAGATGATGGCACCTCTGGATCCCTTTGGCGACATTTACGCAAGTTTTTCACTGCGACCTTTAGCTTTACAGCGCGCTTCACTCGTAGCGAAAGCAGTACTGCAAAAACCCTGAAAGGCGCCTAGTCTTAGAGCTATCTTAAAGTGTTTTTGGTCACAAAAGCATTCTGAATTGAGTTATCATAGATAAGCTTCTCAAAACTTAACTAGTGAAGGAAGCTAAATCCACTTATTTTTGTCGATAAGGTCGAAAAACACTTCTTATCCTTTGAACGGTACCAAATCGTAAATTCCGGCAAATCAATCGTATCAACACCTTTTGTTTGCTTGGTGACCAGAAAACACAACAATGAAGTCACTATACAATTCAAAAATGAATGAACCTGCTTACAGGTAACAGACCGTGTGTCATACAATCTCTGACTGACGAGCTTAAAAATGCTCGTAATCGCACGCCTGAAACTGCGAGACTGGGTGGCGATTGGCGATTGGATATGATTGCTAGACTCAAAGGATGGAGAGCCTTAGCCATTAGGTGCCCCGAGAACTTCACTCAAAAACCAGCCTGGTGGACATGTGCCGGGAGCTCGAAATACGATTTAGAGATCCCTTCAGGAGTAGAAGTGAAACCCATAGAAGTCGAGCAAAGAGACGAAGCGGCATATTGCAACCAAGTCGAAAGTGAGCCGTCCACTCCGGATGGCCTCCCGTGGTTTAGCGATATCAAGAGATATTTGGAGGACCGCAGTTTTCCTCCCGACGCTAGACCGAGAGATCGGCGGACCATTCAGAGACTAGCCATGCAGTTCGTAATCTGTGGGGATAGGTTGTATAAAAGGTCAACCAACAACATTCTGTTGAGATATCTAGATGAAAGGGAGGCCAAAGAGATGATAATCCAGGTGCATGAAGGAGTCTGCGGTCCACACATGAATGGGCACAGGCTTGCCAAAAAAACACTTCGCCTAGGATATGACTCTTGTACGATGGAGAGGGATTGCATCCACTTTGTTCAGATATGCCACAAGTGCCAAGTGCATGCGAATTTGATCCACGCGCCTAGACTCCGCTTCATAACCAAACCACACCATGGCCCTTTGCAGTATATTGCCTATATATCATTGGAAGGTTAACCCGAAGGCAGCCAATTGGACATGAATACATCTTGGTGGCTATCGATTCTTTCACAAAGTGGGTGGAAGCAGCCTCCTACACCACGATCATAGCGGCACACGTCATAAGATTTCTGAAGCAGCAGCTTCACATTCATAAGCTTAGGAAAGGAACGTTAATGCCATGTTCCTGTTGTCCGAGCTCTAACGCACACCTGCCCTAAAGCTGGTTGCGGGGTTTAGTAAAGTAAAGCAGAAGGCGAAAGAAAGACAGAAGCGGAAGAGGCAGATTTAGACAACCAACGTCAGCTACGAGTTCGCACCCCAACCAACAGCTGCCTTTGCTAACCTTGCCTTACCTGAACTAACGCACTCAGAAGGTCACATCTGTCTGGCTGCTAAAGGAAGAGCTGTAAGACCAGAACTGCTAGCTACCGGTTGTCTGTTCTGAATATGCCACTTGTTTGTCTTCCTTGTTGGTTTTCCATTTTATATTTTAGAGATTTTCTGCTTTTCTATGATCGCGATATATCTAAGAAGAAGAAGAAGAAAAATGACATCAGAATAGAACAAGCCGATACCTGCCCGGAGGTTGCCAATGGCGAGTGTTGCGAAGGTCACCTCCCATCCCGTGAAGGGGCATACGTCATAAGGGGGGGCAACGGAAATAGTGGTAGTAGCGGTATCTAAATTTGGATATTGGCTCAATCGAGTGCAGTTTGATTCATCGTAAAAAGAAAGAAGAAAGAATGAAGAATCAAAGCGGTTGAAACCTCGGATTGGTTCTCGCGAATCAAAGGGCATTTGCTACTATGAATCTTGATATATTATTATAAAGGAGTTTGATGAAGATTCATTTTTGATGGTAGTCGGTTTCTAAAAAGTGAGTATATGAGCGGAGCGAGAGCGAAACGAGTTCACTGAAAGCTGTAGTTCGTTGATTACGTTGCTTGTAGTTTGTGTTTTCATCGAGATTGGGTTGGTGTTCAGTCTACCGTACTGTATCGAAAAGAATGCATTGGATGGATGCCCGGGAACAACTCCTAGGTCAATTAAGGATCAAATGTTGGAACCTCATGGGTAAGGAGAAGGTAATGGAATTGATAGAGAAATTCATAGACCTAGGTGGGATAGGAGAATTGATAAAGGGAATAGAGATGATGATAGAGATCATACTGAGAAACAGAAGAATTCCGTACGGGTACAACTCTTATTTGAACGAAGTGAAAAAAATTCGATCTTTGTTGTCTAATAGAACAAACACTAATACCTTAATTGAGTCGGTCAAGATCAAATCTGTTTATCAAAGTGCTTCTCCGATTGCTCAAGACATATCTTTTCAACCGAGGAACAAAACAAGATCATTTCGTTCCATTTTTAGTAAAATAGTGAAGGATATTAAATTAGTAATGCCAAAAGGGGTGGAGGGGATCCGTATTTGTTGTTCAGGTCGATCAGAAGGTGCAGAAATAGCTAGAACTGAATGCGGAAAGTATGGAAAAACATCTCGTAATGTATTTAACCAGAAAATCGATTATGCTCCTGCGGAAGTCTCTACTCGTTACGGAATCTCAGGTGTCAAAGTGCGGATCTCATATAGTCAAAAAAAAATAGCTATGCAGAAGAATCCATCTCATTGGTTTATACTTTTCTATATTTTATGTGGAGAGAAATTCATTTCTAGACTAAAGTTGGTTCGTTTTGTCTTTAAATGTCTTTGTACCGCCCTTCGCCAGTGCGACAAAACCGCCGATTGGTGGGAGCGGTTAGTTTCTTTTAAGAAAGCGTTGGTTGCTATACTTCGGCTCTATAAAATGCTAATGGACTACCATTCTAGCAAAGACCGAAAAGGATAGCCTAGTAAAGCCACGCCGGAGAGCGCAGGGTGATATGATCTTAGAATACGAGGGCAAGTGACTGGTCAAGTCATGAAACTTAGTCATTTTGGTCAACATGGCTGCAAGTGGACTGGGTTTATGTGTTTGAACTGACTATGACCAAAGTCGTGGCTACTTCAACCAAAAAAAGGGCGACCCCCTATTCAAACCGAAAGAAGTACCTCACCTCACTTACGAAGAAGTAGTTGGAGCCGGGCTCCGAACTATTTCGGTTTGGTTTTGTTTCATGCTTCTAAGAGCGGTCAACTCAAATAAGGGATCAGACCGCTCCTGGTGTTCGAACTAGTCATTAATGGTCGGCAACATTGGTACCCTTTCGGTATGCGTTGCGAACACTTTCATTTTTAGCGTCTCATCTTCTCTGGAGAAGCGAAAATCGAACGGATAGAGCAGATGGTCCAACTACAGAACTTCTTCTTTTTCATTACTTCCATGGTCGTGCCTCGTGGCACGGCAGCACCCGTACTATTGAAATGGTTCGTCAGTAGAGATGTTCCCACAGGTGCCCCTTCTTCCAATGGTACTATAATTCCTATTCCTATCCCTTCATTCCCTTTTTTGGTCTATCTACATTCCAGGAAATTCATACGCTCCATGGACGGAGCAAAAAGTGGAGTGTTGGTCAGAGCAAGTCGCCCTATTCTATTACCAGACATAATTGGGAGAAGCTCATCCGCTAGAAACGCTTCATTTCGTTTCGTTCCCGTTCTTCATTTCCTTCTTCTCGAATCCATGGGGGACTTGTCATATTTAGAATCTTTCTGCGGTGTGCTCCGTTTACTATTCTTTCGTACTCTCTTCTCTTTACCACGCGATAGGTCAGCGAAGCGTGAGCGGGCGCGGAGAAGGAAACGCCAAACACTTCGGCCTAACGGGAATGAGCAACGACGAAATGACAAGATGAGGTGCCCCGGGCACCCCCATTTAGAAAGAAGGGTCGAAGGTTTTGGGCCTGTAGCTTTCCCCGTCCCCCCTTCGTCGGGTGGTGCTTGTGTGGGGGGTGTGCCACCAGAAATCGGGCTTGAAGCTCTCGCCTTACCAGCGAGCCGACCGCTGATGGCTGTTGGTCACGACTACTACCAAAAAGATCCAATGAAGATTCATATTTCACATGGAGGAGTGTGCATCTTTATGTTGGGTGTTCTTCTGTCGTGCGACCCGGCGGCTTATGTGCGACCTGTGGCCCACGCCTCCTATTTGTTCAGGGCGGGCGGCGTGAACTCTGATTCGATCCGGGTATTCAATCCCGCCGCTGAGATGCTCAGTTGACTCCTTAACCTTGATAGGAAGATGGCTTATTCCAAAATTAGTGCAATAGGGTAAGGAACTTTGGATGAACTAATGCGAATGGGTGTAAGCCTCGCTGCTCGGAAACACCCAGTGCTGACCACACTGAGAGACACGAAAGCGCAGGTAACGCCAGTTGGCGAAGTGGCGTTAAGCATCCCTAGCGGTACGAAAAGAGAGGTCGTGATGATATCATCTACGTCCGTACCGCTCCTCGTGGAGTAGATCCCGCATCCAACCAATCCTTTGACCAGGGAACGGGATAATTCCCACTACCGCTGGCAGGCCAGCCGGGCCGTGAGCGCGGTGGGAACGGGCTTCCCAAAAAGCCAGCCCGGGCCGGGGTCAGCATAGAATGAAGGGGACGGCCCTAATGTTGTGTTGGCAAAGCCAGACAAAAAACGTGAGCGCCTCGCGCGATACGGCTTTTTGGCCTACTCTTGCGGGGTTGCGGGCGGAGAAAAGCGGACGTGGGGACTCGGGTCGGGGCGCAGCGTAACTAAGAGAGCCATTCCATTTAGGGCGAGACAGAATGGGCGGGCACGAGCGGTCTGGTGTCCGAGCCGATTGGTCAGACGACGACTACTTTACTTATTAGATTAGTATTAGCCGCCTATCCCGGAATGGGATGGGATGGAATAGAAAGAACGCGAAGCGCTAGCGCTATAGGGTCGGTTTTTTTTTGGGGGGGAAGAAGCTTGCTTCTTCACAAGCTTATCCCCGCCCCGTTTCCTGTCCGTCCCGACCGGCAGCTGCTGGGTCTCCCCATCTCTCCTAAACTTCCCCCGGTCTTCGGCCCGAGCTGTATGAGGCAGAAACTCGTCCCACGTACGGTTCGGAGGCCGAGCCCCACCCCAGCAGTAATGGTGCGGCTTAGGTCAACTAAGACGAAGAAGATACAGTTCACTCAACGATTGCCTTTGAGTCCCGAACTCCATATGGGGAAGGAGCGTTGTTGTTTGCGAGGTGTCGATCATTTACATGGACCCACTTCTCATTCCATTTGTGGGAATTTGATGATCTATAAACCGTCCCTAACGAATGATCGGCTCATGTTTGAGCATGATGAATCACTTCGTGCCGACCTGTTGCCAATAAACTTTCCGGCCTCATATGAGAATGGAAAACTGGAGCATTTTCTGCATCGGTGGATGAAGAATCGCGAACATAAGAATTTCTGGTTGACCATGTTCCCAGAAAAAAGATACTTTCGAGAAACGACGAGCACGACTGAAGTGGCTATGCATACAAATCAATTTATGGATCTATATGCTCCGATTGGAACTGGAAGTTCCATAACAGGCGGCTGGTATACCATCATAATGAAACTGCCTTTTCTTTTTTGTATTCGGATAGGATTTCTGTTGGCTTCGTCGGGAGGCTCGCGTAGTTTGTTACGTCAGCTCCAAAAGGATAAGTTGCATTGGAATCGAGAAAGTTCCGTGGAGTTCATAATAGCATAAAAGGAGTCAAAGTAGTGCCCGTTTCTAGTAAGGGCGCGTTAGCGCCTTAACAGCCCCTATCGCGTGACGGCTCTTCTTCTAGCAATCAGATATGACTCCTGCTAATAGGAGGGAGATTGACCCACTCACTGCGCGGACGGACTAAGCTATGAAGCCCTTCGGTTATTAGCAATCAACCTTTTGAAATACTACCTCTCTTGTATAGTCGAGGCCCCGACCTGCTACCGTACTACCGTAGCATTGACCGTAGGTACTATAGCCATTCTAGTTGATCTATACTACCTCTCTTGTATAGTCGAGGCCCCGACTTGCTACCGTAGCATTCACCGTTATAGGTACTCTTACTGAATCTCCTTGTGCTTGGATACCGCAGGAGCATATAAGCATTCATGTTGTTACTCTACTAAAGAAAGGAAAATACCAAAGGCCTTGGAATTGATGCCCTTCTCCTGGTGTTCCTGTAGCTCTTGAGCAGGGATAGATGTGAATACCACTCTCTTGTTAAGTCTGACTCTGGTTCCTTATTCCGTTCCGTTTGATAGCTGCTTATCGCCCCTATTAGTAAGGCTCCCGGCAGCGAAACTCCCCTTTCGGGTACCTTAGGAAGACTACTCAAAGTATTACTGCTACGAGGGAAGTTTTTTGTCTCTTCCCCCCTACTTCTATTATGACTCTTACTTCTAGGTGTCTCCTTCCTCCTACTGTTTTCTTTTGTAAAATACCGGCAAGTCAGGTGTGACTCTTGTTAGAGTTCCCCCTATTGTGATAGTCTGACTACTCCTATTTTAAAGCATTCCTCCTCCTACCTTTTCATAGAGAGAGAATAACCAACTGGAAGTTGTTGATTTGACTGGTAGTGCCTGGTGATGTTCATCACTTATCCCTGTAAGTGAAGTGGCTCTTGTTCGACAAACTCCTCTTTGGTCCTGAGGATGCCAATGGAGACAGTGTTGCGATTTGTGTTCCTCCCGAAACGAATATGAATTGGATGGTTTAGCCCTCCCTTGGAATGAGAAGGTCGGTCCACCAAACGAAACAGTGGCCCGGCCCATGTACCAGTCAGTGGGAGATAGCTACTGCAGCTCTGCTATACATAGCTCGCTGGCAAGACATTGCTAGCTCAGCTCTCTCCGAGACCCTTTCCTTTAGGCTACGGGGAATCTTATTCGCCGCTTTCCCCCTTTCTGCTCCCGAATAGCTACGGCTACATGGTTGTCCTCGAGCACGAATCAAGTGACTTGTTGAACGGTTGTTCTACTGTACAGTGGGTGGGGGCTAGGAAGACCTATGAAATGACCCTTCTTGGAAAGAAGGAGCTCTTTAAACTAATTGGTTGAAATTATGCTCGCTCGTGAGCGGTGAGATATTTCCCCCGCTTCTTCGCTACTGAAACGGCGAACAGCCCTACTGAAATTCTATCTACTTTCTACAGTAGTGAATTCTTCATTATTTTCTATATGTCGATGTCGTTGCTTTTGACTCCACCACATCTTCCTCATTTGATTTGCCTTACAAACAAGGGAGGTTTGTGTTTGATTGTGAGTGATCCAGCAGGATAGGTGTGTCTTACATACAGAACGGACACTCCGGATCTGATGCTGAGTCCCAGGGCTGGTTCAGTTCGGCCGCCATGTTACTTGGCTTGCTAAGAGAGTGCAGCCATAGCAGTAGAGAGAAAAGAAGGAGCAGAAACAGAGATTTGAGAAAGCTGCCCTGTAGTTGTGTAGATCTGCGGAGCAGAATTCGAAAATAAGAGACCGAAGAGAGATGATGACAGACAAGAATGAGATGCAGATCAGAAATCTGGACAGAAAAGAGGATAAGAGCTCGAAGAGATGAAGTTGATCGAAGAAGAGGAGATAACAGTCAGAAAGGAGGATAGGGAAGTGAGGGTGAGAAGAAGAGATGGTGACGGCCTATTGTTGAGTTGGGGGGGATGGAGGGTATTGGGTGACGGGTCAAGCAAATCAAAAAAATAGTAGATTGATACCACCACCCAATCGGCAGCGACGGATTATAGGTATTGGCTGACTGCCTGCTATTGGGTTTAGAATCAAAAGATCCGGGACGAAACAAAGCTTACTGCATACTGGATACCAACAAAGCATAGGGAAAGAGACATCAGAGCTGCGAGCCTCTCGTGCTCTTTTCGGGGCGTTCTTCTCCAAGCTACGAGTGCCTATCCTCTCCTATCATCCTAGCCTCTCGTTCCTCTACTAGAGTTATTGTAGGTGCCCTGGGACTCCCCTCTCGTTTAGGTGCCGAGGGACTCTCCTCTCCCCTATCCTACCGTTCCTCACTTTACACAAGGGAACTCCTTCCCCTCGGAAAGAGAAACATACAAGAATGACCAGCACCGACCGAACGAGCCAAGCGAGAAGCAGGGGAAGAGGGATTCCACCACTGCCAGCACAGCAGAGGGAGAGATAACACAACCGCTGCACTCAAAGCAGAGCGATAGAAACATACACGACTTCCATAACAAACACAAAGCCGCGTGGGGAATACCTAACCACAGTGCTACACCAAGCGTGGAGACTACCTAACCTCCTCAGTGCGACACGAAGCTTTAGTTACTCCTTTCTACAATTGCATTCCTTAGAACACTTCCGTAGACTGCAGTCGGCTGAGCTCGTTTCTACAACTGCACTCGCTTGGGGAATACCTCAGGGCTACAAGAACCGGGGCGACCCTCAGTGAGACACGCCCCGACTCCAAGACTTAAGGGCTCGAGACTCTCCATTTCGAGTCCCTTATCAGTTGCTTGAGCAGACCCCTCACAGCCTACAGGCGTTACCAGGGAAGATGCCCCCAGTTCGATACAGGGGGATAGAAGAAAGCCTTCCCTACACGAATACCACTCTATCAAATATCCCTCCTCCACACGACTCGTAGGGACTAAAAAAGTGCTAGCTACACGACTCGGGGACACGGGCGACAAGACTCGTACAGAGCTTATTGCACACCAGCGACGGAACGCATCTCCCTGCAGGGCCTGGCCCCGGAACAACAACCCGGTTCCCGGTTCAAAATAGAAAATACTGTTCGGTAGAGAAGTGCAGTAAGGCACGAAACGCAGCTGACTGCCCCCGGCCTACCCGACGGAACGGAGTGCCGCCTGCTTGCTTTGCTTTTCAAAGCCTACTCCCTACCAGTACCAGCCAACAAAGCAGAACCCGCCCCGTTGAGTCGTTCTTCTCAAAGCGCCGAGTTCCTCTACTCGCCTCTCGTTCTTGTAGGTAGAGCTCCGACCGGAGTGGGCTGCCAATAGGTTAGACGGAGGGGTAGAAGCGAGCTCTGTGTTGCCCTGTTTCCTTCCTGCCGAGTGCAGCGAGCAGGCCTTTCCTGGGACGTTTGCGGTTGTAGTCCTGGATGCCGAGGGCCTTCCAGCCGAGCGAAGCGTTGGCACATCCTGAGGAGCGCAGCGAGCAGGCCTTCTCCACTCCCTCCACCCAAGCAGGGACGGGACGGTAAGTAGAAACAAAACCTGGCCTGGCCCCTACCAACCCCCAACCCGATTAGAAGTAGATGCTAGAGTAGAACAAAACGGGCGGAACGTATCTCCCTGCCTTCTACTGGACTGAATAACCAATGTTTGTTGATCAAATGAAGACTCTTGGTTTGGGCTTGGGCTTTAGAAGCAACGAAGGGGATTCTCCCTTACGGTTGCAGAACTAAGACCCGAAAGAGATTCATTTTTTTCCGTATACCGATGATTGGGATGAAAAAGCAGAAACCTTAGCAAGCTCAAGCTTGCATTCATCGACTACATCCGTTGACGTCCCTTCTACGGGCATTCATCGACTCCGACTCTTCGATTCGTGGGCCGGCGTGTAGTGCGTGTAGTGAAAGGGACTCCCGCTTTATCACCTAGGGCATCCTCCCTCGCAACGAGGTGATCTTTGATGGAACGGCCTCGAGTCTGCTCAACCTCTAGGCTCGTTTCGTCTAAAGGACTTGACTTTATGAACGGGACTCGACTTTATGGAGAGTCTAACCAACTCGACTCGAGTGGTTTGTTGGCTTCGAGTCGAGTGGTGTAGGACTATCGGAGCGGACGAAGCCCCCGTTCGTGCAGAAGGGATCGAGTCGCGTAGTTCTGACCGTTATGGTTGTTGGAGTAGAGCGTCCGGTGAGGGCCGTCTCTGCGAGTAAAGATAGAGACATGGATAGGAAGAAGGTGCTTCTACGAAACAAATCTCCAAGCCTTTCTTTATTGATGAAACAACGCTTCGTCAGTTTTGTTCTAGAAGTCACAACCTCCGGGCTTACTTTGGTTAAGGATTTCGCACTCTTCTTGTGTGGCTTGAATGCGAGATCCACAGCTCTTTCTAGAGTATTTTGATTGAACAAAAGTCTATTCCTCTGGCAATTCGAACGGAAGAGTTTCGGTACGACAAGAGACAATAGCCATAGTTGATAAAGACGTTCTACTATAAAGAAAGCAAGAGGAAGTAGACCTCAATAGGATCCCATCTCCCTACGGCCGGAACGAAAAGTCCCCAACAGGACTTGGTTGGAGTGGAGCCACACGATACCAGTCACGGTAGGGTGAAGATCACTCTTGCTCACTCGGTTCCCTGCACGATACGAGTCTCGGTCAGCTGCTCAGCACAGTCACGGTAGGGTGGTATGAATAAAGAACCTGAGCTCGAGAAAGAAGTCTCGAGGGGAGAGCTCCCTTCATAGCTCGACCCGAGAGTTCCTTCTATCCTCTAAGTGAAGTCGTGTAGTCTCCCCGAAGAAGTCGTCCTCGGGGAGGACTTCGAGTGTAGCACCGACACGTCTCGAGAGCGGAAGAGTCTAGTGTTTTATATTATCTCTCTCTGTCTCGAGAGCTCTTCGCAGTCTCGCCCTCGGTCTCCCTCGGTACAAGACAAGGGTTATTGGGATTGTTAAGGAAACCCCTTAAGCTACCAGACAAGGTGTGTAAGAAAAGAAGCTATGCGCTCGGCCTCCCTCGCTCGGTCTCCCGGAACGACCTAAAGAGTCACGTACGAAACAGAGGGGCTTTGGGATTCGAACCCAACTGTTCCACGACCCCTTCATGTCATAACACGACGACTAACATATCGACTACGAATGACCACCACTGTGCGTATGGCGTATTGCTTGAGATTCATCTCACTCGATCGATAGAATGAGGGTAGGAGTATGCTATTCAATGAATCGCCACGCTATTCTCTCCTATGTTGTATCGCTCTTCTCTTGCTTCTCACTAGTCTTTTCGTCTCACTACGCTTTTTGCTCTTCTAACAAGCGAACTCAATGCCGGGGCGTGAACACGTCTTGTAGCCTATTGGGCTTCTACGAAGGATCTCTCCCATCAATGATTCTACTAGACTAGGCACTTGCTGCTTCTGTGATGAGTGCCTCGATCTGACTATTTAGTAGTCACAGCTATTTTATATTTTTCTTTCCCGCGAGGCCGGGCGGATACACGTTATGAAGGCGGCCCACGCCTTTGTCGGGGTTTTTCTGGGGGAGGTTCTAACTAAAGGCAAGACTCCCTCCCCTTTTGAAACTGTTCCTTGAATAGAGAACGTAGCCCTTCAAACTCGGCTGGGGAGTGAAGGAATGCATATACCACTCGCTACTCTACTGCTTTCGCTACTCCTTTTTGTCTCCCTCCTTGACTTGTGTCGCGAAGCTCCCCTCGTCTTGCCATCAACAAGTCGCTACAGGGTGAGTTCCGTAGACGGCCCACGCCCTTGCCCTTGTCAGTGAAGGAAGATTCGTTCCGTATATTTCACGAAGATGGAGTCGACGTTCCCGGCCCGCAAAAGCCGGACAGCAGCTCGTGAAGTCGGAGTCTCAACTACCACTACTATGCTACCATACCACACAACTACAGCCCTATTTCTAGCTGTAGATGAATGGACCTGGGAATATCCCTTTTGCCAATTCCTGCAAGTGTAGCTTGGGCAGCTCGGGGGAGCGGCACAAGCGGAACGCCTTCATTGTCTGGCTCTAGTTAATCCCATGCTTCGCCAATCATTTAGGAGTACTACAAGCTAGTTCAGGATAGGTATGGAGAACACCCTTCCTTTCGGCTTTTAGGTTAGAAAGCTCTTCTTCCTCTATTAATTAGCGAATGTAAGCAAGTCTTTTCTTCTCCCTTGGCGTATTAAGGCACCTTTAGTAGCTTAGTTGGCAGTTTTAGTAGCTTAGAGTGACACAGAGGATAAAGATGACTAAGCTCAATCAAGAATTATTAGAATAGCTAGCTGAGGTAGTCCCTTTATCCGTATCGCATGAGTATCCCAATAGAAAGGAAAAGATATCACTAATGAAAACTCCTCCTGCGCCTGAAGGACCCGGATTTCCCTTTGCTGCCCCGTCTATATTAAGTTTGATCCATCCTTGGGGAGGAGCATTCCACATTACCGGCTGAATATGAGGGGCTTTAGGCGGCTGAATTGGTTTTTGGATGGAGCTAAAAATGGAGCTGAAGGCTGCAGTTGCAGGCTTTTTAAGAGAGAGCTTTCTGCTTATATCCAAAAGGATAGCATGGACTCGAGCAAGGAAACATTCCAGGTTGGGTTTTTATGACTGAAATTTGGCTCTCTTTCTTGAATTCCAGATTTCCCACACAATACAAAAGTATAAAATAGTGCAAGGAGCCTTCTCTGATTTTGATGTAGGGAGCAAACGTCGCCAACTCTTAAGACCGAAAGAGAGATTGCCATCAGGTAGTCTAGGTAAACTAAACCATTGAGAATAAACAGCCCATACCTGAGTCGAGAACGAGCAACGATAGAATAAATGAGTTTCAGATTCCTTTCTTCTTGTTGGCATATATAGCATCTGGATGGGAGACGAATTCCACGAGATTTGGCAAGACAATCCGTAGGGGTTCGACCATGAAGGGCACGCCAAGTAAAGGTACTGATTTGGGGGGGAAGAGCTGGATCCCAAACCCATTTGTACCAGCTGGTTCTAGGATGCGAGGATCGAATAACTTCCCAGCCATCTTTCACTGTTAGAACTCCAGCAACATTTTTCATCCAGTGGAAACTATCGGTAGTGGGAGGATTAGGGAGATGGATGTTTCTGGTTTGAGACAACTCTCGCTTAACCTTAACACTATAAAGCCAGAAAATTATCAGTCATTTTTTTTATATAGGATGGGCATTTTCTGCTTCAGAAATCAACATTGACACTTTGGTTGTCTCATCTGAAACGAAGCTTGGAAAAGAGGTACTAAGCGGTTGATCCTTCAACCAGATATCATTCCATAGAGAGATTTTTGTGCCATCTCCAACCTGCCATTTGATGTTGGATCGAAGAATGGAGCCTTCTTTCTGAATTCTTTTCCAAATACACGAACCAGATTTGGCAGTGTTGGAGTGCCAAACCGGATTGGATTTCAGATATCTTTGGTTCATGTAGCTGGCCCATGGAGAGTCCCCCTCTCCTTTTAGGGCATTGCTTTCCATGAGAGTTTGAGGAGGCACGCCATGTTCATATCTTGCAATTGTCGAATGCCTAAGCCTCCTTCGGCTTTTGGTCGACATACCATTTCCCATGCCACAACACCTGAGTGTCTTGTAGAGCTGGAATTCCAGAGGCATAAGCTGTTCAAGCAGTTTGATAGTGCTGGAAGGAAGAGGAAGAGTCATTGCCACATAGGATGGGATACTACTCAAAACATGTTTGAGTTGGCCCGGCAAATGAGAGCAACTTAGATTTCCAACCCGCTAGTCTTTTGTTGAAGGCTTCAACAAGGTAACTAAAATGAGATTTCTTTGGTTGTCCCTGAAAAAGAGGGACCCCAAGACACTTTTTGGGGAATGAAGCAAGCGGAAAATCAAAGAGATCTTTGATTTGATTCCTTCGATCTATAGGAACATGGCCAAAAAGAAGATTGCATTTCAGATTGTTGAGGGCCCCGTTCCAATAAGGCCTGCGGAATTGGAGTCTCTGGAAAGGAGATTTTCTTGAGCGCTCTAGCTCCTTTGAGAGTGGCCTTAGCGAAAATGAGGAGATCGTCCGCAAAGAGAAGATGACACGGGGGAGAAGCTTGTCTGCTGTAATAGTTTGGTGAACATTGCTTATAGGTTAGCAGCTTCTGTATATTCCGATTTAGGACCTCCTCAGCCATAATGAATAAGAAAGGAGAAATGGGATCTCCTTGTCTTAGTCCACATTGCGGGCTAAAAAATCCTTGCGGCCCTTCTGGTGGTAGAGCATTTAGTTTTTTCCTTTGATACTTGATACACAGTCCATGATGAGATTGACCCATGCTTCGCAGAAACCAAACTTAAGTAGCACAGCCTTTAAGAAATCCCATCGAATCTGGTCAAATGCCTTTTTTAAATCAGTCTTTAGGCACATGGCACCTCCTCTTGATTTTCACTTCATTCTAAGAGCGAGCTCATGGGCGAGGGCGACATTGTCATTCATCGATCTTCCTCCCATAAATCCTGTTTGATTTGGAAGAATGAGCTTAGGGATGATGGGGGTGGATCGGGCATTCGAAGTGTTTCCAAGAGGAAGAGGTTTGATTTGTATCGAATGTCCCCTATATCTGTTGATAATGAGGTTTGAAGACCTCTAGGGGTGTCTCCTATGCCGCTGCTTCCTTCTTTCCCGGAAGGTCGAACATGGAAACATCTCTTGAAAGCAGGGGGCTGCGGTAGGGCGAATCAACGCTTTCGAGGTACGGAGATGGGCATCTGCAAATGTGTGAAGCGGGTCGGTTTGATTCCTATTCATGGGTTTAAAATGTTGAACGGCAGATCGGTCTGAGGTACTAATTGGGTAGTCTCCTTCTCTTCTTCTATCCGAATGAGAATTCCTAATTGATTCGTCGAACGACTAACGACTACTACTTTTTTTAGGAGAGGGACTGAAGGATAGGTCTCAGCTGCTGCAAATGCGGATTCCTTTATCTGCTGCAGGTGTCCAGGCGAATCATCAACTGCAGACCGCCCAAAGGGAAATATTTAATATTCGGGCCGGTTCGCCCGATTAGGTCTCGATCTCCCGGAATTCAATCATGACGA